AGGATTTGGTCGTACACTTGAAAAAAAGCCCAGAAAATCGATAAAATGATTGGATAATTGGTTTATATGAATCCTATTCGGTTGAGACCAAAAATAAAAATGACATTCCCATAAATTTACAAGGTAATATTTCCATTTCTTCATCAGAAGAGGAGTTCCTTTTGAAGACAGAATTGATTTTCCTTGATATCTGAAATAATGCATGAAAGTATCCTTGAACATCCAAAGGACGGTATGAAAATTATTACGAAAAACCACTAAAAAACGTTCTATTTTTCCATAAAAATGGGTTCGATCAAGAAAAGCTCTAGAGGATGTTGATCGTAAATGAGAAGATTGTTTACGGAGAAAAACGAATATGGATTCCGATTCATATACATGAAAATTATATAGGAACAGAAAAAATCTTTGATTCTCTTTTGAAAAAAAGAAATTCATTTTCGTTTTTTGAGTAATAAGAATAGTCCAATTATGATACTCATAGAGAAAGAGTCTCAATAAGTGCAAAAGGGGGGCATCTTGTATCCAACAACGAAGGATTTGGACCAACAGTTCCAGATGGATAGGATGGGGTATTAGGATATCTAATACATGATTTAAATGTGATAATTTATCCTCTAAAAAAGGAAATATGGAATGAATTGATCGTAAATTAATAGATTTGACTATTTCTTTTTTACCTTCTAGGGAAGACACTAATCGCAGTGAGAATGGAATTTCCACAATTACTGCAAACCCTTCTGATATCATTTGAGAATCCAAAATTTTATTATGCCCAACAAATTTATTTTGATTCGAATCATTAGCAAAAAAAATCAAATGCTTCTGTTGATACATTCGAGTAATTAAACGTTTAACAATTAGTAAACTATATTTATTGTCATAGCCTAAATTTTCCATAGGCTCATAAGGAATCGATTTATTTACCCCATGATCATGAGCAAGCGTATAAATGTATTCCTGAAAGAGAAGTGGATATAGGAAGTCTCGTTCTCGAGATCTATCTATTTTTAAATATCCTTGTAATTCCTCCATTTAAAATTAGATTTGAACCAAAGCTGGGGATTTCTTGGGCCATCAAATGATACGCTACATAGTACGATACAGTCAAAACAAGGTATCAAGGCATATAGTAAAAAAAAATATAGATACCTTGGAGATGATTAATCAACGGATTCTCTCTTTTTACATCCAATTGGGTTTTATTCGTTATACAATACCAACGATGGTTGGAAATCCTTTATTTTTGCAACCCGATCGCTCTTTTGACTTTAGAATAAATTATGTTTCTCAATATACTGTTTCTTCTACACATTAGTCTCCACTCAAGGATATAGTTAATAGTTAGGATTAATAAAAAAGTGGAGAATCCACTTATAAGGTTAGTTCATAACCTTTTCCCGCACCGGGGACTAATATATTTCTAACGTATAATTAGATCGGGTAATTATTCGAATTAAGAACAGAAGCTCGTTGCTTTATTGTTTCCCTATAATTTGAGCTTTTCGGCTCTATCCATTTATTCACTCGATCCAAGCATGAATTAATTTTTTTGTACCGCTCTAAGAATTAAAACTCTAAGAATGCAAACAATATTTTGTACTGATCCCGTAAGGATTAAGTACTCTTATCTTAGAGTTATTCATTTATACGACATGCTGTTTTTTCCATTCATTCCCTCTCAGGATCAGTCGTGGTCTTACAAACTCTACCAATGGTATGGACGAATCCGTTGCTTCATCCAAATGTGTAAAAGATTCTAGCCGCACTTAAAAGCCGAGTACTCTACCGTTGAGTTAGCAACCCAAAAATTTAATTATGACATGTAGATACGATCGAAAAAAAAAAATATTTTTATATTTTTGTTTATTCAGAAGAGACTTCTTGTGTTGTTGTGTTGTGTCAATCGAATCCACGGAACCCATCACTTACATGAAGTTAAGTAAAAAATAAAAACTTATAGGTCGTGGATAAATAGATCTATTTATCCACGATCAATTATATTTGATCAATACACTATTGTCAATATGAACGCCGAGAAAAGAAAATAAATAAAAAAAAATACAATAATAAGGACTTGTGTTGGATTGGCACTTGATAGATAACTTACATAGAGAATAAGAGAGAATAAAAAAAAGTATAGATGTAGAATGTAGAAAAGAAATAAGGAATATGGAGGCTTTCACATTTCGATTCAGAATGCAGCATTGATAATTCAAATAAATGAATATAGGGCGTAAAGTTTTTCTAAGTAACTAATTTCAATATGAAGTTGAGCAAGACATGCATACACTGAACATCCTATTTTATTTTATTTTTTAATTAGAAATTATACATTGATCCAAATTCCTATCCTATTAGGATCACAAAAAGATTCTGTATCCCATCGGTACTCGGATTTGGTTTGTGAGAAAGAAAGTCAAAGATATGATTCTTTTCCGAGTCATTATAAATCATAAACAAGGAACTATTAAATAAATAAAAAAATATACTAAATTAAACTAAAGAGAAGATTTTTAAAAGAACAAAAAAATCTTTATTATTCTGATAGAATTGGACGGCTCTGGGACGGAAGGATTCGAACCTCCGAGTCGCGGGACCAAAACCCGTTGCCTTACCACTTGGCCACGCCCCATTTAAACTTCTATTCAATACTAATAAACACTAATATAGGTATTGGTTGTTCGTCAATTCCTGCCCAAATATCTATGGAATCCATTAGATTGTTACTAAGATTTGACACGTGTAGTTGTAAAATAAAACTTAATTTATTGATCATTACATATAATTCAATTAAGATATTGTATGAAAGTATGATTCCTTCTATTTTCGTTTGAGAATAGAAGGATTTTTGATTGGGTTAGTCAAAGAAAAAGAAGGATTTTTTGGTCTATTTGAACTTTCTTCATTTTTACCTTATATCGATAACTCAATCAAAATACAATTATCTCCAAGAATAAAACATTTGTTATGCTTAATATCTTTAGTTTGATCTGTATCTATCTTAATTCTATACTTCATTCGAGTCATTTTTTCTTTGCCAAATTGCCCGAGGCTTATGCTTTTTTCAATCCAATCGTAGATGTTATGCCTGTCATACCTTTGTTCTTTTTTCTCTTAGCCTTTGTTTGGCAAGCTGCTGTAAGTTTTCGATGAAATCTTTAATACTGTCCTACAAACAAAACATTCATGATTTATTCAATAAAAAAAAAATATTCTAACAATTAATTGATAAGATAAGATAAGATAAATCTTACATTGTGAACCCTCAATTCAAACATGGATTGGATAAGCACGATGAATCTAGATCACCTCACTTCCTCATTCTAATCTTCTACTTCCAGTGAACAAGGACCCTATATAGGGTCCCCACAATATAGGGTCCCTACAATAACTAATTTTGTTGTGCGCATAAAAGATAATTTTCATACCAAAAGAGCCTGTCTTATTACAAATTAATGAAACTTCCTTTCTTTTATAGAAACCACTTTATTTCTTGGTTTGGTGTCAAAATGGAATATGTGGTATAAAAATGGATAATCTATTCCCTTTTTACCAAAAATGATCTTGGAGATTTTGTAATGCTTACTCTCAAACTCTTCGTTTACACAGTGGTGATATTCTTTGTTTCTCTCTTCATCTTCGGATTCCTATCTAATGATCCAGGACGTAATCCTGGACGTGAAGAATAAAAAATAAGGGATTTTTTCTTGCTTGATTTCTGAATTTTATTATTATTATGATTTTATCTATTCTAGATATCTAACTATGCTATGATAAAAAAGTGCTCGAGATTTTATTTCGAATTTGAAATAAAATCTCAAGTCATCAGAATAAAGATAAATGGAAAGAGAGGGATTCGAACCCTCGGTACGAATAACTCGTACAACGGATTAGCAATCCGACGCTTTAGTCCACTCAGCCATCTCTCCCAATTAAACAAAGGATAATTACTATGTTACACATGAAGTAAAGAAAAAGTCTTTCTTTTTCTTTCTTTATTCTAGACTATAGAATAAATTATAGATACCAATACAAAAGATAAAAGATACAAATTTTATCTGTTTTTCAGCAATTAAATTATATTTAGATAACGGGAATACCCGCAAAAAAGAAATTAAATAAAAAATATCTCTTCTTTGATTTCGTATGAAAGCTTCTTTTATTCCCCGGCCTGGATAGGTACTGATCGGGCCGTTTATTATTTTGTTCCAATGAATCATACATGAAATTATTCATCTGATTGAAAAACAAAAATACATTGCATCAACAACAATATCGAGGTTTTTTTTTATTCCTATGATATAGGCGATATAGGATATAATAATAATATAAGTGCCGTTTCTTAATTATTCATGTTATTTTCCAACCTTTCTTTTCTCGATAAAAAAAAAAAAAATAGAGCTATGGATTCTTGCACAATCTTCAATGGTTCTTTCGGACCAGACCTCTAAATAATTCACTCGAGATAGAACTTGTTATTTCAATAGGCTTTCCTTTGCCTATCTCATCAAGTTCTCCCCGAAAAACACGTCAACATTCTAATTTAATTATTTTGTTCCGATCCTATCTTAATTACGTATGATGATCTTGTTCGACAAATGATCCATTCATATACAATAATCACATTGTAGCGGGTATAGTTTAGTGGTAAAAGTGTGATTCGTTCTATTAACAACTTAAATAGTTAAGGGGTCTTTCGGTTTTATTCATATTCCGTTCCGATTAAAAACTTTATTTCTTAGAAAGGATTTCATCCTTTACCTCTCAATAAACGATTTGAGGAAGAATATACATTCTCGTGATTTGTATCCAAAGGTCAATTATTATTTATAATTTTATAAATATAAATTTATAAAAAATTGGATTGTGGAATCGCGAAGCATAATATATATATATTTTTTTTTAATTGGATAAAGACTTCCAATTGAATGAGTATGAGTAAAGAATCCATGGAGGGAGATACACAAAGTATTTTTCTAATCGTAACTAGATCTTCA